TTGGATAATTCATTTTTATAAATCCTTCTTGGATGAAACCATAGCGAAAAATGCCCTTGCCAAAAAGTGACAAGGTACCATTTCCATTTATTCATGAAAAGTGACGTCCCTTTTGAAGCCAAGATGAACCTTCTTTGATACCTAATATAATGCATGCAAGGTTCCTTGACCAACCATAGGTTCCCCTGAAAATCCTTAACTTTAACAAAGACGTTCACAAGATATTCTAGTTTTCCATAGAAATAGATTCGTTCAATAAAAACTCCAAAAGAAGTTGATCGTAAATGAGAAGATTGGTTACGTAAAAAGAATAAAACGGATTCATATTCCCCTACATGAGAATTATATAAGAATAAGAATAATCTTTCATTTCTTTTTGAAAAAGAGGAACTGGCTTTATTTAACCTAATAAGAGTATTCCAATTACAATACTCGTTGAGAAAAAACCGTAATAAATGTAAAGAAGAAGCATCTTTTAACCAATAGCGAAGAATTTGAACCAAGATTTCCACGTGAACAGAGTAGGGTATTAGGATATCTAATACAAGACTTAAATGTGGAAAATTGTCTTCGAAAAAGGGAAATACTGAATGAATCGATCGTAAATTCTCAGAATTGACTACCTTTTTCCTTTCTAGACAAGATATTAATCGTAGAGAAAATGGAATTTCTACAATCAAAGCAAGCCCCTCCGATAAAATTGGAGAATACAAATTCTTGTTGCGCGCCAAAAAAAGGTTTTTGTTTAAATCATTAGGAGTACTAAGAAAATGATTCTGTTGATACATTTGAGTAATTAACCGTTTCACAATCAGTAAACTGGATTTATTGCCATAACCCAGATTTTCCGACAAAATCGATCTACCAAAACCATGATCATGAGCAAATGCATAAATATACTCCTGAAAGATAAAGGGATATAGGAAGTCATGTTGTTGAGATCTCTCTAGCTGTAAATATCTTTGGATTTCCTCCATTTGAACTTCTAGTTGAATCAAAGGGAGAAGGTTTTTGGGGTTATCAAATGATACATAGTGCGATACAGTTAAAACAAGGTATTCTAGTAAGAATAGATACCTCGGAGACAGGTAAACTTATCAACAGATTTTCCACTCTCTCTTTTTCCATTCATTTCATTTAATAGGATACCAAGATGGTTCGAAATCTTTTATTTTTTAAACCTAATCGCTCTTTTGATTTCGGAAAAAACTTTCTTTCTCAATATACTCTTTCTTTTACACACACATCTCCATTCCACATATAGAGAATGCCAATAGTTAGGATTCAGTAAAAATCTAGAATCCACTCGTAAGGGGGAAGCCCTTCCCGTATCAGGCACTAATCCATTTTTAACGTCTAATTAGATCGGGAATTATTCAAATTAAGAACACAAGCTGGTTGCTTTTTCTTTCTGATAATTAATTGAAAATTGAAGCCATAGGGCCCTATCCATTTATTCATTCGACCTAACTTTATTTTATTCCGAATGCAAACAGGGTTTTGTACCGATCCGATAAAAATGAAATATCCTCAGAACTCCCCATTCATACGACATGCTATTTTTTCCATTTATTCCCTTTCAGGATCAGTCGCGGTCTTCTAAACCACACCAATGGTATGGACAAATTTCTCACTTCATCAAAACGTGTAAAAGATTCTAGTCGCACTTAAAAGCCGAGTACTCTACCGTTGAGTTAGCAACCCGAAGAAAATATAGATTAAAGAAAATTTCAGCAAAACAAATAAGGGGTATAGATATAGATACAATCAAATAAATTCAATTTAAACAAAGAGAAATGAATTAATTAGATTAAAATACAAGAAATTCTCATATAAAAATATAAAAAAAATATACAGAATTGGAAAAATTGAGAAAGTTAGGGAACGAAAATAAATAGACCTGATTCACTTATCACGATAAATTATATTTCTTCGATACACTCTTGTCAATATAAATGTTGAGAAAACAATACAGTGTAAGGGGGGGGATCAAAAAAACAAGCATAGAAAAATTATACAAAGTTATATACAAAATCGCTACCCCCCCTTTTTGGTATTTTTTTAATCGAATCTCATTTGATTAGACAGAAGTTCATTAAAAACTTCTGCTTTTTTTAAAAGATTCTGAACAGTTTCTGTAGGTTGAGCACCTTTCTCAAGGAAATATAGAATAACAGGAACATTTAAATAAGTTTGATTCTTCATTGGGTCATAAAAGCCCACTTTTCGAAGATCTTTTCCTTCTCTTCGGGATCGAATATCAATTGCAACGATTCGATAGACGACTCATTGGGATAGATATAGATGAATAATACCTCCCCTAGAACCGTATAGGAAGTTTTCTCCTCGTACGGCTCGAGAAAAAATGTTTGATTCGAGGTTATGTAATTCTAATGACATAAATGCCAAATGAACCTATAAAATCAATTAGACCACGTTTCAGTCTTTTTTCTTCCTGAAAACCAAAAAAACCATTCGTACTCAAAATTCACAACTCAAGTTGTATAACCCTCAAATAGCTCAAAGGAAAAATCTTTCGTCAACTTCAATTCTTGAGTGGTCTTTAGCCCCTTTTGTTTATCTCGTTTTAAATTCTATTTCGATTCTTTAGTCGTATCCAATTATTGAGACTTTCGATCCATTTAAAGGGTGTTTCCTTGTTTTTAGATCCTTATTTGAAATCATTGGGTTTAGACATTACTTCGGTGCTTCTTAATCCTTTCAAAATGGCAGCAACATACCCCTTTTTGATTTCTTTCTATCAAAGAATCCCATGGCCAGTTGATTCCCCCACGATACACTTTGAATGAAACGAAAAGGTTGATCAATTCCAACCAGTTTTGCTTTTGAATTGGAAACTTGTTCCGATTGGATCCTTTCGATTTCTATATATGGAAGATATATTTACGAAGTTGTTCCAATTGATTGATTGGCATTTAACCCTAGACCCTTATCCCCGAGAAATGAATTAATCCTTTCTACTCGAGCTCCACCGTGGACTATTTAGAACCCAACAAAAACGAAGGATTCAAGTGTAACAGAACAAACAATGTCGAGCTAAGAGCACCCTCATCCCTAGATAAATCGAAGATGGTGGATGTAAAAATCCACAACGGATTCTGTCCTTCAAGTCGCACGTTGCTTTCTACCACATCGTTTCAAACGAAGTTTTACCATAATATTCCTCTAAGTCAGAACCGTTATGAAATTGATTCAATTATGGAATCATGAATAGTCATTTGGTTCAGCTGTTCATAGACATCGTAATCTAGACCTTTTCTTCCGTATATGATATGGAAAAACAGCACCTTTAACATCCATTAATTTAACATCCATTAATAATATACCATTACATTTAATTCCAAATTAAAAGGATTTCGATTTAAATTAATAATATACCATTACATTTAATTCCAAATTAAAAGGATTTCGAGTTTAAATTGAAAAAGTTTCCTATTTGGACATCATTATTTAATTTGATTAAATTTGACAAAAATTGGATAATAAGCATCGCCTTTGATCTTATAGGGGGATAGATCCTTCTTTTTTAATTGACTCATTACTGCTTAAATTTCAAATAGATAAAGAGATCATAGATAAAGAGATCAAAGAAAAGAAGAAAGAAATCAATCTTTTTTCATAAGATGTATAAAAAAATGATGTAGGTTGAAATTGGAATCTTTATTCTTTTCATCTTATTACGAAAATAAAAATTGAAAAAAAAAGAAAAACCATAGATAGGGATTTTCCTATCTATCATCTTATTACGAAAATAAAAATTGAAAAAAAAAGAAAAACCATAGATAGGGATTTTCCTATCTATCAGATAGACCGAGGGATTGTCAGATATTCTAATTTAAAATTTAAGGGATCACAAATGGTTTTTACAAAAACCAAAAATTTATTGTCATTGAAATAGAACGATATATACCGTATAAGCGAAACATTTCCTCATTTTAGAGGATTCAATGGTATGTATTTTGTTTAACATGGAATTGAATAATATTTCAATAATCGCCTCTTGTCATAAATGTGGATTAACTCTTATCCACTCCCTTACTTCTTTCTAAGAGAATAATGGAGTCGACGCTGGGACGAAATTAATATTTCAATAATCGCCTCTTGTCATAAATGTGGATTAACTCTTATCCACTCCCTTACTTCTTTCTAAGAGAATAATGGAGTCGACGCTGGGACGGAAGGATTCGAACCTCCGAATAGCGGGACCAAAACCCGTTGCCTTACCACTTGGCCACGCCCCATTTCAATTTTGAATCGATACCAAGAAACAATAATATTGGTATTGGTTTTTTGTCAACCCCAGCCAAAAATCTCTATATGTATAGAATACGTTGGTACTGGCATTTTAATACATCTAGATATAGAAATAAAAAATTCAACAAAATTTATTGATCATTATATAGAATTCAATTAAGATATTGTATGAAAGTATTATTTCTTCTATTCGACTTTGAGAATTGGAAGCTTTTTGTTTGAGTGGATGCAAAGAAAAAGAAGAATGTCTACCTTACTTACTTTCTTCCTTTTTCCTTATATCAAAAACTCAATTCAAAATGAAAATGCAATTATCGGCAAGAACAAAACGTCTGTTATGCTTAATATCGTTAGTTTGATCTGTATTTCTATTAATTCTGCCCTTTCTTCGAGTAGTTTTTTCTTCGGCAAATTGCCCGAAGCATATGCTTTTTTGAATCCAATCGTAGATATTATGCCAGTCATACCCGTGCTTTTCTTCCTCTTAGCTTTTGTTTGGCAAGCCGCTGTAAGCTTTCGATAAGATCCTTTATAATAATTATCCTAGAAAATGGATGATTTCGTCCAGAAAAGATTCTAAAAATTGATAAAATCAGATAAGTTTTAGAGTATGAACCCTAGACTCGCACACTGAAATTCTTGGATAGTCGCCATAAATTTTGCTTACGCCCATTTTCTCGTTTTTGACCCCTTTTCCAGTGAAAGACCCTATAACCCCCATTAGG